ATTCGTTATTGGAGCAGATAGTAACAACCATTTCATCCGGGAAAAGCCATCTTTTTCTTAACAATGTCTTTGTCATTTGATCCAATAGCGTTCCGTTAGATAGGAACAGATTTGATAAATATTGATAACTCTCGGATAGAGTATTAGAACGGAAAAATCCATTAGATAATGAACTATTGGTTCTAAGCCATCTCTGGCGATGAATCAACAATTCGAAATGCTTTTCTTGCGTATTCTTGATAAACCAGCGTTTATATATAGATGTAGGAAGATCTGTTTGGAAAGTAAGAAGCCCCCCTGACATCTCTTCATCTGCAAAGAATTCTCGATGTGAAAACACAGAGACAAAAGGCTGATCTTTGAATAGGAAAAAGAGTGGATCCGCAGGGTCCCAAATGAATTGGCTTATTCGAAAAAAACCTTGTTCTTTGGAAGATCTATCTCGTGTCTGGTACTGCATGGTTCTACCCTGCAAGAACTCCGAATCATTCTCTTGAAGCTCATCCTCTTCATCATAAATGATCCGCTTGCCCCGAAATGACCTGGCCCAATAGGGAAATCCCAATTCATTGGGCCTTTCGATACAATCAAATAGAAAGCCCCAAGGGCGCCATATTCTAGGAGCCCAAACTATGTGATTGAATAAATCCTCCTCTATCTGTTGCGGGTCGATAACTCCTTCCCCTTCTTCAAACTCCGATTCATATTTTTCATAGAGAAATCTCTGATCAACGATAGAACAAGATCCATTTTGAATCATATTTAAGGGATTCCTTGGTTCGGGCCGAAGAAGCAATGTCACTCGATCATTATCAAACTGACTGCAATCTTTTTCTGTCCGCGAGGATCCCACCAGAGCGCCCTCTACTTCTAATAGGCCATGAACTAGATCAGAATCATTCTCAACGAGTCCATAAGAAGTGATCCCATTTTTTTCTTCAGGTCCAGATAGAGACCAAAGGTCTTGAGCGACCGATCCGGCAGAACAACTCAAAAGATAAAGAAGTATCGTTAATTTCTTCATGCTCGTTCCAAGTTCGAAATACCATTTGTACAAATAAGAATCCCCCTCGTTACATGATTTCTTCTTCATATAGATAGATATAGGATCTATGGAGCAATTACTTAGAAGTACATTTTGTGAAACAGCCCTCCCTATCTGATAGAAAAGGATCCCATGATCCTGAACCGATCTTACCTGGGATCGCAAATCCCAAGTTTGTCTATGAAGAGCAGATCTAATTATATTAGTGTCTATAATGGATTTCTTTTGTATAATACTAATCGATAGGGCCTCATTGGTAAGTGCTACAAGATCTCGTACATTGGAACCCATAGTTATGGACCCGAATCCATTAGTGTGGAACATCTTCTTTTCCAAGTGAAATCCCCTAGTATATGAAAGAGTGAAAAAGTGCTTTTGTTGTTGTGGAATAAGAAGCCTTCGTATCTTAATGCATGTATTTAATTTATTCGGAGCTATTAGAGCGGGATCTACTTTTTGGGGAATATGAGTCGAAGCAATAACAAGAATATTTCTAGTAGAACATCTTTCATAATCCCTGGAGAGATAGTTCACTAATAGACCGAGGGATAAGTAATTCGACTCATTCACATCCAGATCATGAATGTTTGGAATCCATATTATGCAAGGAGACATTGCTTTTGCTAATTCGAATTGAAGGGGGATATCAAATCGGTCTATTTTCGGCATCATATCCATAGTTAGCGCATTTATCATAGTTAGAAGCTCCAGCTCCGTATCAAGGTCACGGTCGATATCGTCACTATCATCACTATCGTCACTATCGTCAATATCATCAATAAGAAAACCCTTGGGCTTGTTATCCAGGAACTTGTTCAGAAATACTGTAATGAAAGGAAGATAGGAGTTTGTCGCTAGGTATTTGACCAAATAGGATCGTCCAGTTCCTATAGAACCTATCACTAAAATACCCCTAGGGGGGGGTAGGGCTAAGCGGAGCGAAAAGGGTTTCCCATGAGATGGGAAATGAAAACTATTAGCTCCACACGGGGTTTGTGAATAAGTGATTGTCTGATAATGAGCAAGGAATATCCGTCTTTCTGCTAAACAGGATGTATTGAACTCATAATTCATTAGATACTTTTTATGAATGTCAACTAAGTATCGTAAGTAAATTGCTCCCGGTTGTTCAATCATTTGATAACCAGAGTTATTCTTTGATAAATGATCACTATGAGTCAGACTCAATAGAATTTGATCAATCCTTTTTTCTGTCGTTAAGGTAGAGAACTGAACCAAGAATTCTCTTTCTTTATCATCAATCGAATCACTGTTCGAGACCCAGGATTCTATTTTATCATCAATCCAATCACCATTCACGTTTTTTCTTTTTCTTATCAAGGAATAGATCGCTTTACTTGTATGACTTAGATGTCTCATATTTCTCGAAAAAGCGATTCGATTGATGGGATTTGGTATGATACTTATGAGATCGATGAGATTCCAATATTTCTT